AACAATGAAGAAAAAAAGAAAAACTTAAGTAACGAATTTATAACTAGAGCTGATGCTTTAGATAAAGGATTTCTTACTCTGAATATATTGGAAAAAAAGACTCGATTATGTAATAATGAAACCAAAAAGGAATATTTACCTAAAATATATGATCCGTTAGTGAACAGGTCTAGCCGCGGGAGAATCCAATTTTTTTTTTCACCTTCAACCTTAACCATAAATGAAAATTGCATAAAGAATTACATAGATGAGGTTTGGATAAATAAAATCTATATTATTCTTCTTAATACTAATTATCTTGATAATTATCAAGAATTTGAACAAAAAATGAATCCATTTGATAGAAAATCATTTTCAAGAGAAATTGTCTATTTTTTGAACTTAATTAATGAATTTTCAGTAAAATCAAGTTTTAATTTTAAGGAACTTTCATTATTTTCTAAAGAAGACGAAATTAATTTAGAAAATCAAATAAAAAATTTCAAATTTGTATTCAATGGAGTTATAACGGATCCTAACAATAAAACAATTATAAAAAAATTGAATGGAATAAAAGAAATAAGTAAACAAGTTCCTCGATGGTCGTACAAATTAATCGACGATTTAGAACAACAAGAAGGAGAAAATGAAGAGAGCCTAGGAGAAGATCATGGGATTCGTTCACGAAAAGCCAAACGTGTAGTAATCTTTACTGATAATCAACAAAATACAGATAGTGATAATAATACCAAAGACAGAACTAATCCTGATCAAGCTGACGAAGTGGCTTTAATACGTTATTCACAACAATCGGACTTTCGTCGAAACATAATAAAGGGTTCAATGCGAAACCAACGACGTAAAACAGTTATTTGGAAACTGTTTCAAGCAAATATGCATTCTCCTCTTTTTTTGGACAGGCTGGACAATTCTCTTTTTTTTTCTTTTGATATTTCTGAACTGATGAAAATAATATTTCGAAATTGGATGTGTAAAAACAAAGAATTCACGATTTCCGATTCTACTTATAACGGGGAAAAAACAAACAAAAATGAGAAAAAAGAAAAGGACAAAAGAGACGAAGACAAAAGAGAAGAAAAAACCCAAATAGAAATAGCTGAAGCTTGGGATAGCATTGTGTTCGCTCAAGTAATAAGAGGTTGTGTTTTAGTAACTCAATCACTTCTTCGAAAATATATTCTATTACCTTCATTAATAATAGCTAAAAATATGATTCGTATGCTATTTTTTCAAATTCCTGAATGGTCCGAGGATTTAACGGATTGGAATAGAGAAATGCATGTTAAATGCACCTATAATGGAGTTCAATTATCAGAAAAAGAATTCCCGAAAAACTGGTTAACAGACGGTATTCAAATAAAAATCCTATTTCCTTTTCGTTTAAAACCTTGGCACAGATCGAAGTCAAAATCCTCTCATATTCTTAACGATGTAAGGAAAAGGAAAAATCAAAAAAACGATTTTTGTTTTTTAACAGTTTGGGGAATGGAAGCCGAACGGCCCTTTGGTTCTCCTCGAAAACGATTTTCCCTTTTTGACCCGATTTTTAAAAAACTCGAAAAAAAAATTAGAAAGTTGAAAAAGAATTTTTTTTTAGTTATAAAAACTTTAAACGAAAAAAGGAAAGTTTTTCTCACTTTATCCAAAGAAAAAAAAACTTGGTTCATCCAAAACCTTCTATTTCTAAAAGAAATAATAAACAAATTTTTTAAATCAAAAAGAAACCTAATTTTCTTATTTTGGTTTAGAGAAGTCTATGAATTAAATGAAACTAAAAAAGAAACGGAGTTGATAATCAATAATCGGACAATTCAAAAATCGTCTCAAAAAATGAAATTTATAGATTGGACAAATTATTCACTGACAGAAAAAAAAATGAAAGATATGACGGCTAGAACAAACGCAATCTTAAATCAAATAGACAAAATTACAAAAGAAAAGACAAAAAAAATTATAAGCTCCGAAATGAATATTCGCCCTAACAAAATAAACTATAATGCTAAAAGATTACAATCATCAAAAAAAAATTTACAAATATTAAAAAAAAGAAATACTCGCTTGATTCGTAAATCCTATTTTTTTATAAGAATTTTGATTGAAAGGCTATACATAGATATCTTTATAGTTATCATTAATATTCCGAGAATCAATGCACAACTTTTTCTTCAATCAACAAGGAAAATGATTCCTAAATACATTTACAATAACAAAGAAAATCATAAAAGAATTGATAAAACAAATCGAAATCGAATTCACTTTATTTCGATTATAAAAAAGTCACATAATAAAAGGAATATTAGTCTTATAAATAATAATAATAAAAACAATTCAAAAATTTCTTCTGACAGATCCTCCTTGTCACAAGCATATGTATTTTATAAATTATCACAAATCCAAATTATTAATTTATATAAGTTAAAATCTGTCCTTCAATATCACGGAACATCCCTATTTCTTAAGACTGAAATAAAAGATTATTTTTGGGACCAAGGGCTATTTCATCCCGAATTAAAAAAGAAAATTTTTATAAATTCTGCAATGAGTCAATGGAAAAAATGGTTAAAGAGTCCTTATCAATATAAATACAATTTTTATCAGATTAGACGGTATAGATTAATATGGCAAACTAAAATTAATCAAGGCTGTATGGTTCAAAAAAAATCTTTACCAAAATGGAATTTATATGAAAAAGACCAATTCAAATCATTAATTCAGTACAAAAAACAAAATAATTTTGAAGCAGACCTATTATCAAAGCAAAAAGAAAAAGAGAATTTGAAAAAAAACTTTCGATATAATCTTTTATCATATAAATATATTAATCATCATGATCAGAAAGACTCATATATTTATAGATCCCTATTAAAAGGAAATAAAAAGATTTCTTATAATTACAACCCAAATACAAGCACATTTTTGGATATGTTAGGTAGTATTCTTATCAATAATTATCTAACAGAGGATGATATTATCGATATGGAGAAAAGCCCAGCTAGAAAATATTTTGATTGGAGAATTCTGAATTTTAGTCTTAGAAAGAAAGTCCATATTGCGTACTGGATCGATACTGGAACCAAACATAAAAAAAATAATAAAACGGACCCTAATAAATATCAAATGACCGATAAAATTGATAAGAAAAATCATTTTTTTCATAGGTTTCGCAAAGATCAAGAAACTAATTCATCTAAAAAAAAAAAAAATCTTTTTGATTGGATGGGAATGAATGACGAAATATTAAATGATCCTATATCCAATTTAGAACTTTGGTTCTTTCAAAAATTTGTCATATTGTACAAAATATATAAGATAAAACCCTGGGCAATACCAATCCAATTACTTCTTTTCAATTTTAATAGAAATGACAATATTAGTGAAAATAAAAAAATCAACAACAAGAAAAATGTCAATCTTTTTATATCTCTTGAAAAAAAATCTATTAATTTTGAAAATAGAACGCATGAGGAAAACGAATCGGAGGACCGAGCGGATCTTCGATCCGTTTTCGCCAATCAAGAAAAAGATATTGAAGAAGATTATGTGGAATCGGACAGGAAAAAACGTAGAAAGAAAAAACAATACAAAAGTAATACGGAAGCGGAGCTCGATTTCTTCCTAAAAAGGTATTTATGTTTTCAATTAAGATGGGATGATTCTTTAAATCAAAAAATAATCAATAATATCAAAGTATATTGTCTCCTGCTTAGACTGACAAATCCACGAGAAATTATTCTATCCTCTATTAAAAGGGAAGAAATAAGTCTGGATATTCTGATGATTCAGAAGGATTTAACGCTGACCGAATTGATGAAAAAAGGACTATTGATTATCGAACCGTTGCGTCTGTCGGTAAAAAATGATGGACAATTTTTTATGTACCAAATTCTAGGTATTTTATTGGTTCATAAGAGCAAAGAACAAATTAAGCAAAAATACAGGGAAAAGAGCTATGCTGATAAAAAGAATTCTACCAAATTTATTGAAAGACATCAAAATCGAATTCGAAATAGAGACAAAAAGAATTATGATTTACTTGTTCCTGAAAACATTTTATCGCCGAAACGGCGTAGAGAATTAAGAATTCTAATTTCTTTCACTTCACAACCAAAAAATATAAATAATATTCATATAAACAGATACATTTTGAATGATAATAACATAAAACACCGTAGCTACGGGTTTGATAAAAGCAAAGATTGTGATAGATATAAAAATAGCCTACTAAGTAAATTAAAACTTTTTCTTTGGCCCAATTATCGATTAGAAGATTTAGCTTGTATGAATCGATATTGGTTTGATACTAACAACGCCAGCCGATTCGGTATGGTAAGGATACATATATATCCACAATTCAAAATTCGGTAAGGGTGCATTTTTGATGTATATATCATAACGTTCTGATCTAATATAAGAAAAGAGAGAAGTGGACACATGTATTTTTTACATTCCCTATTCTGGTCTGATATATGTACGTATCAAGTCGATTTTAAAATTCATTAATTCATTTTTTTTTAGGTATAAATTTTTCGCTTTTGTAAGAAAAGAAATATACTATCTTTTTTCTCTCTAGTCGAATAAAAGAAAATTGGATTTATTAATAATAAATTTGATTTAACAAAAGCAGGAATTACTAATGAAGTAAAGATTATTGTGTATATAAAATTTAAATACACTGAAATTATTATATTATTTAGCTATTAATATATTCTATATTCCATTTTAATTACATTTTCCATTCTTTTTATTATTACTGATCAAGAAAAATATCTTCATTTAATATTTATATTTAATAAAAGAGGGGCTTTCATTTTATGGTAAAAAATGCATTCATCCCAGTTATTTCACAAGAATTAAAAGAAGAAAACAAAGGATCTATTGAATTTCAAATACTAAGTTTCACTAATAAGATACAAAGACTTACCTCACATTTGGAATTGCATAGAAAAGACTATTTATCTCAGAGGGGTTTACGAAAAATTCTAGGAAAACGACAACGACTGCTATCTTATTTTGCAAAGAAGAATAGAGTACGTTACAAAGAATTAATTAATCGGTTGGATATTCGGGAATCAAAAACTAAAAACTAGTTAATTTTTTTTTATTTAATTATTTGATTTATTAGATCTTGGATTTTGATGAACTTTTTTTTTTCGTTTTCATTAATTCATGGAAGAATGAATCGAGGAAACCTCTATGAATGTACCAACTACAAGAAAAGATCTTATGATAGTCAACATGGGTCCCCACCACCCATCAATGCATGGTGTTCTTCGACTTATCCTTACTCTAGACGGTGAAAATGTTATTGACTGTGAGCCAATATTAGGTTATTTACACAGAGGAATGGAAAAAATTGCGGAAAACCGAACAATTATACAGTATTTGCCTTATGTAACACGTTGGGATTATTTAGCTACTATGTTCACAGAAGCAATAACAATAAATGGTCCAGAGCATTTAGGAAATATTCAGGTACCTAAAAGAGCTAGCTATATCAGAGTAATTATGTTGGAGTTGAGTCGTATAGCTTCTCATCTATTATGGCTTGGACCTTTTATGGCGGATATCGGTGCACAAACTCCGTTCTTCTATATTTTTAGAGAAAGAGAATTAGTATATGATTTATTCGAAGCTGCCACTGGGATGAGAATGATGCATAATTATTTTCGTATCGGGGGGGTAGGAGCTGATTTACCTCACGGATGGATAGATAAATGTTTGGATTTTTGCGATTATTTTTTACAAAAAGTTGCTGAATATCAAAAACTTATTACGCGAAATCCTATTTTTTTAGAACGAGTTGAGGGAATAGGTATTGTTGCTGCAGAGGAAGCAATCAATTGGGGTTTATCAGGACCAATGCTACGAGCTTCTGGAATACAATGGGATCTCCGTAAGGTTGATCATTATGAGTCTTACGAAGAATTTGATTGGGAAGTCCAGTGGCAAAAGGAAGGAGATTCGCTGGCTCGTTATTTAGTCCGAATTGGTGAAATGACAGAATCCATAAAAATTATTCAACAGGCTTTGGAAGGAATTCCAGGGGGACCCCACGAAAATCTAGAAGTTAGATGTTTTGATAGCGAAAAGGGTCCAGAATGGAATGATTTTGAATATCGATTCATTAGTAAAAAAACTTCTCCTACTTTTGAATTGCCGAAACAAGAACTTTATGTAAGAGTCGAAGCCCCAAAGGGAGAATTGGGCATTTTTCTGATCGGGGATCAGAGCAGTTTTCCGTGGAGATGGAAAATTCGCCCACCGGGTTTTATCAATTTGCAAATTCTCCCTCAACTAGTTAAAAGAATGAAATTGGCTGATATTATGACAATACTAGGTAGTATAGATATCATTATGGGAGAAGTTGATCGTTGAAATGATAATTGATACACCGGAAGTCATTAATACGAGAGAAGTACAAGCTATCAACTCTTTTTCCAGATTAGACTCCATCAACGAGATCTATGAAATTATATGGATGCTTGTTCCTATTTTGACTCTTGTACTGGTAATCACACTAGGCATACTAGTAATTGTGTGGTTAGAAAGAGAAATATCTGCAGGAATACAACAACGTATTGGACCTGAATATGCCGGTCCTTTTGGAGTTCTTCAAGCGTTAGCCGATGGAACAAAATTACTTTTCAAAGAGAATCTTTTTCCCTCAAGGGGGGATACTCGGTTATTCAGTATCGGGCCATCTATAGCAGTCATATCAACTTTATTAAGCTATGCAGTAATTCCTTTTGGATATCATTTTGTTTTAGCTGATCTAAAAATTGGTGTTTTTTTATGGATTGCCATTTCAAGCATTGTTCCCATCGGTCTTCTTATGTCAGGTTATGGATCAAATAATAAATATTCTTTTGTAGGTGGTCTTCGAGCTACTGCTCAATCTATTAGTTATGAAATACCCTTAACTCTCTGTGTATTATCCATATCTCTACGTGCGAGTCGTTGAAAGATAAACTTTTTTGTAAGAAAATTTAAGAACAGAAAAAGGCAAAATGAAATGAATTGACTATATTTCCTTTTTTTTGGTTCATGAACGAAATTGGATAGTTATATGAGTGAAATAAAACAGCTTGAACTTTTGGCGTAAAAAATGGAGACTCATTTCCTATGTACAAGAGTAAAGCAGAACTAAACTAAACATAATAAGACGAAAGCGGTTGCCCCAAGATTGGTTGATTATTCATCCTGGCTTGAAGCGGGCTCAAGATCAACTTTATTGAGTTTTCACTATCATTTATCTCTATTACCATAATGCTAACTAGCCAGTAATTGAGCAAAAATAAGTGGATGGTTAGGAACACCAAGATACACAAAGGATTGGTAATAGAGATTTTCAAAATTATAAAAAAAGAATAGAAAGATATTTCGACAAAGATATTTCAACATAATAATATAAAAAGAATATTAATTGGGGCTTTTAATTCGTAGAAATGATCAGGCAGTACTCCCCATAACATAATTCCGATTCAGAGTATCCTCCCGCCCACTGATTAAAGAAATGACTATCAGGAACGAAATAATCCTTTGCTTTCTTTTTTTTTATTATTTTCATTTTTTGACCCCTCCCCCTTTTCAGAAAGAAGAATAGGAGCGAAACAAAGAATATAATACGTTTACAATAGAAAAAAGGGATCCTTTTTCCTTTTTATTTATTTGATTTTTCCTATATCCATATTTATGTTTATGGAAATCAAATTCGTATCATAATGCATAAACTAAGGAAATGTCTAATTCTTTTTCGTAATCAAAAAAGAAAAAAGATAGGGTGAAATAGCTATTGCTATTTCTACAAGGAATATTTTATTGAATATTTTATTGAAGTATAAGTTATTACCCAAAAAATAAAAATTTCAATTCTTAAAGGATGAGATCAATTCAGAAGTACTTTTTTATTTTTAGTATTATAACAGATAGAATTGCATTGGTCGAATTAGGGAACATTCGATCCATTTTTATCGTATTTATCTGCTAAATCCGATAAATATATGTATTAAAATAAATAATACGACCCGGTCCTTAGATTTATTTATGGCCTTAGAGGAGCCGTATGAGGTGAGAATCTCATGTACGGTTCTGTAATAGCGATCGGAACAGTGATGTTATCATCGACTATGATTATCTAACAGTTCAAGTACAGTTGATATAGTTGAGGCGCAATCAAAATATGGTTTGTGGGGATGGAACTTGTGGCGCCAACCTATAGGGTTTATCATTTTTTTAATTTCGTCCCTGGCAGAATGTGAAAGATTACCCTTTGATTTACCAGAAGCAGAAGAAGAATTAGTAGCAGGGTATCAAACCGAATATTCGGGTATCAAATTTGGTTTATTTTATATTGCTTCCTATCTAAACTTATTAGTTTCGTCATTATTTGTAACAGTTCTTTACTTTGGAGGTTGGAATATGTCTATTCCCGCCATTTCCCTTCCAGACTTTTTTGAAATAAATAACGTCGGTGGAGTCTTCGGGGTAACAATTGGTATCTTTATTACATTGGTTAAAACTTATTTGTTCTTGTTCATTTCGATCACAACAAGATGGACTTTGCCTCGACTAAGAATGGACCAATTATTAAATCTTGGTTGGAAATTTCTTTTACCTATTTCTCTCGGAAATTTATTATTAACAACTTCTTCCCAACTCCTTTCACTATAAAGAAATGCTTTTCTATATTCTGTCTTGTCTCAAACAAAACAAGAGAAATAAATAAACATAAGATTATTCATAGATATTCACTATATGTTCTCCCTAGTAACCGGGTTCATGAATTATGGTCAACAAACCATACGAGCCGCTAGGTACATTGGCCAAAGTTTCATGATTACTTTATCCCACATAAATCGTTTGCCCGTAACTATTCAATATCCTTATGAGAAATTAATCACATCTGAACGTTTTCGTGGTCGAATCCATTTTGAATTTGATAAATGCATTGCTTGTGAAGTATGTGTTCGCGTATGTCCTATTGATCTACCTCTTATTGATTGGAAATTGGAAACCGATATTCGAAAGAAGCGATTGCTTAATTATAGTATTGATTTTGGAATCTGTATATTTTGTGGTAACTGTGTTGAGTATTGCCCAACAAATTGTTTATCAATGACTGAAGAATATGAACTTTCTACTTATGATCGTCACGAATTGAATTATAATCAAATTGCTTTAGGGCGTTTACCAATGTCAATAATTGACGATTATACAATTCGAACAATTTTGAATTCATCTCATCAAAACAAAACGCGAAATCTCCTTTGATTAAAGATTAATTAAAGAACAATTTCCAATTCATAAACTAAGATTCCATTTTGACCGAAAAAGGGGGGAATGATTTTTTCATTTTGTGTATTCAATAACTACAAAACTCAACCAGTTATTTGATTGGTTGGTGAGAACCGCAGCATGGCTAAATTTGGATTGAAAACCTAGTAATATACCCCGAGTTCTATCTATAGTTATTTCAAAATTTCTATTTTTCATTTCTATTTATATCTATTTATATAGAATAGAATAATTTCTAATCATTACCCTTTTTGAGAAAGAATAAGATAAGTTTAATAGTTGTACCTACAATAATTTCCAACCCTTAGGGTTTAATTCAATTATCACCCTATTCTAAAAAAATCTAAAAAAGGGCTTTTCCCGGTGAGGTCAATAAGGTCATGAAAAAACAATTTTATTTTTTATCTTTTATCTTACGTACAATGGATTTGCCTGGACCAATACATGATTTTCTTTTAGTTTTTCTGGGATTAGGTGTTATATTAGGAAGTCTAGGAGTGGTATTACTTACCAACCCAATTTATTCTGCCTTTTCGTTGGGATTGGTTCTCGTTTGTATATCCTTATTCTATATTTTATCAAATTCTCATTTTGTAGCTGCTGCGCAGCTACTTATTTATGTGGGAGCTATAAACGTTTTAATTCTATTTGCTGTGATGTTCATGAATACTTCAGAATATTACAAAGATTTTAATATTTTGACCGTTGGGAATGGGTTTACTTCCTTAATTTGTACAAGTATTTTTGTTTCACTAATTACTATTATTCCAGATACGTCATGGTACGGGGTTATTTGGACTACAAGAAAAAACCAGATTATAGAGCAGGATTGGATAAGTAATAGTCAACAAATTGGAATTCATTTATCAACCGATTTTTTCCTTCCATTTGAATTCATTTCAATAATTCTTTTAGTTGCTTTGATAGGTGCTATTGCTGTGGCTCATCAATAATAAATCTTTGGAATTAGCAATTGAAATCCAAATTCAACTTGTTTGTTGCTCGATCTTATTACATTCATTTTACTTTAATTCTATTTTAATTTGAGGATTATTCATGTAAAGATTTGTTTATTCGATTTATTTCAATATGAATAAGAATTCAATATCAACATATTGGATTGACTAGAATAAGAATTTCATAAACCAAGTACACAAGAAATAAATAGATTGGTAATAAATCGAAATTGATAAGGAGTTGACCGATGATGCGGGAATATGTACTTGTTTTGAGTGTCTATTTATTTTCTATCGGTATTTATGGATTGATTACAAGTCGAAATATGGTTCGAGCTCTTATGTGTCTTGAACTTATACTGAATGCGGTTAATATAAATTTTGTAACATTTTCTGATTTTTTTGATAGTCGCCAATTAAAAGGAAATATTTTCTCAATTTTTATTATAGCTATCGCGGCCGCTGAAGCCGCTATTGGATTGGCTATTGTTTCGTCAATTTATCGTAATAGAAAATCAACTCGTATCAATCAATCCAATTTGTTGAATAAGTAGTATTAATCATATAAAATAGAATAGAAAATAGAAATTTCTATATAAATACATATAAATAATATTTATATATATAATATATATAAATAGAACCTTTCTATTAATCAAATTGAATTGGTATATATGATACGGATACGGAACCAATCAGATCATGTTTGCGAAAAACGAATAAATTAAATTAAAGCATCTTGGTTATATCTCCCGAGTCGATCCGGAATTGAATAGCACAAGTCTGGTAAATCATTGATTCATCTGGTATTCACATATATGATTCATTGTAGAAATTTACTAGATCGAAAAAGTATAAAGTTAAAAAAAAATTCTAAATCCAATGTCACATTCAGTAAAGATTTATGATACATGTATAGGTTGTACTCAATGTGTCCGCGCCTGCCCCACAGATGTATTAGAAATGATACCTTGGGACGGGTGTAAGGCTAAGCAAATTGCCTCTGCTCCAAGAACAGAAGATTGTGTTGGCTGTAAGAGATGTGAATCCGCCTGTCCAACAGATTTTTTAAGTGTTCGAGTTTATTTATGGCATGAAACAACTAGAAGCATGGGTCTAGCTTATTGATACTTTCCAGAAAATACCACTTGAATACATTTGATTTTTTGTTTACCGACAAAAACCCTTAATCAAAAAAATTCTCTTTTTTTGATTAAGGGTTTTTCTGGTCCAAGTTATCTTGTTTTTACCATGAAGTCTTTTCCTTGGTTAACAATGTTTGTAGTTTTACCAATATCCGCAGGTTCCTTAATTTTTTTTCTCCCACATAGAGGAAATAAGGTAATTAGGTGTTATACTATTTTTATATGTATAGTAGAATTACTTTTAATGACTTATACATTCTCTTATTATTTTGAATTGGACGATCCATTAACCCAATTAATAGAAGATTATAAATGGATCCATTTTTTAGATTTTTACTGGAGATTGGGAATAGATGGACTTTCTCTCGGACCTATTTTACTGACAGGGTTTATCACTACTTTAGCTATTTTAGCGGCTCGGCCAGTTACTCGGGATTCCCGATTATTCCATTTTTTAATGTTAGCAATGTATAGTGGTCAAATAGGATTATTTTCTTCTCAAGATCTTTTACTTTTTTTCATCATGTGGGAATTAGAATTAATTCCCGTTTATCTGCTTGTAGCCATGTGGGGAGGAAAGAAACGTCTCTATTCAGCTACAAAGTTTATTTTGTATACTGCGGGAAGTTCTGTTTTTTTATTAATGGGGGCTTTAGGTATCGCTTTATACGGTACCAAGGAACCAACATTTAGTTTTGAAACATTAGCCAATCAATCATATCCCATGGCTCTGGAAATAATATTCTATATTGGGTTTCTTATTGCGTTTGCTGTCAAGTCACCGATTATACCCTTACATACATGGTTACCAGACACCCACGGAGAAGCACATTACAGTACTTGTATGCTTCTAGCCGGAATCTTATTAAAAATGGGAGCATACGGGTTGGTTCGAATCAATATGGAATTACTACCCCATGCTCATTCGATATTTTCGCCCTGGTTGATAATAGTGGGCGCAATACAAATAATCTATGCAGCTTTAACATCTCTTGGTCAGCGAAATTTAAAAAAAAGAATAGCCTATTCGTCTGTATCTCATATGGGTTTCATAATTATCGGAATTTGCTCTCTAAGCGAGATGGGACTCAATGGAGTCATTTTACAAATAATATCACATGGATTTATTGGCGCTGCACTTTTTTTCTTGGCGGGAACGAGTTATGATAGAATACGTCTTCTTTATCTCGACGAAATGGGCGGAATGGCTGCCCCAATGCCAAAAATATTCACGTTATTCAGTATCTTATCGCTAGCGTCTCTTGCATTACCGGGCATGAGCGGTTTTTTTGCTGAATTGATAGTATTTTTTGGAATAATTACTGACCAAAAATATCTTTTAATGCCAAAAATACTAATTACTTTTGTACTGGCGGTTGGAATCGTCCTAACTCCTATTTATTTATTATCTATGTTACGCCAGATGTTCTATGGATACAAGCTGTTTAATGCCCAAAATTCTTATTTTTTTGATTCTGGACCACGAGAGTTATTTGTTTCGATCGCTATCCTTCTTCCTGTAATAGGTATTGGTATTTATCCAGATTGCGTTTTCTCATTATCAGTTGACAAGGTTGAGGCTATTCTATTTCCGTTTTTTTATAGGTAGTTTTTCGAAATAAAACAGAAAATGAAAAAGGAATCCTATTCTTTTTTAAAAATGAAAACTTTAACAATAAAAAAAATCTCTTTTTTTTTCCTTTTCATTTAAATTTAAGTTAAAAAAAAATCAATTCTACACCCCTTTATGCCTTTGCCCCCTTTTGAGAATTTTTTGAATCACTACATTACTTGATTCAAAAAGTTCTCAAAGAATTACCTAAAACTTCTTGTATATGTTGTCCTATAGTTATATGCGACAGATCCCTTCATCAATTTGATGTTAATGTAAATGAACCATAACTATGTAGTCCAAGTCCTAATAGATTAACTCCAAAATAGCAGATCCAAATTATAAGAAAGCCCATAGAAGCAACAATTGCAGAATTTAAACCCTCATCAGAATTTTTATTTGTTCGAATATGGAAATAAATTACGAATATGGCCCAAGTAATAAAAGCCCAAGTTTCTTTTGGGTCCCAATTCCAATATGATCCCCAGGCTTCATTAGCCCAGACCGCTCCCGAAAGAATACCTATGGTCAAAAAAATGAACCCTATACTAATAATACGATAACCCCACTGATCTAATTGTTGAATCAATTGAGACCTGTAATAATTTCTAGAAGAAAGAAAGGAAGTATTTTTAAAAACATTATTTTTTTTCGTCATGTATTGGCTCTTACCAAAGGAAAATGAACTAGATAATAAATTATTACTTTTAGCACTATCCAAAGTTCTTATGATTTTGTAAAATGTAATTACTAGAAGGGCTACTGATAATAATGATCCACATAAAAGAGCTGCATAGCCCAATACCATCATACTTACGTGCATCATTAACCACCGGGATTGGAGAGCAGGTACTAAGACTTCAGATCGATGCAGGTTAGTTAAAAAACCCGAAGTAGCAAACGCTTGGGTAAAAAAAAGACTTGGGGCAATTATTATGTTTAAATAATTTTTTTTTTTTTCCAAATATGGAACCATATGAATAATTGCAAAACCCCATGAAAGAAAGATTAATGATTCATATAAGTCACTTAATGGTAAATGTCCCGAATAACTCCAACGAATAACTAATAATCCTGTTATACAGAAAAAAGCAGTTCTCATGCCCTTTTTTGACGAAGCATAAAGTCCTACAAATTCGTCGACTAATAAGGCCATTAAATGAATTAGAATTCCAATTGAAACAACCGAAAAAGAAATATGAGTTAATATGTGTTCTAAAGTCAAAAATATCATAAAAATCTTTAACAAATTAACAAAAGGGTAGGATTCTTTAATTATACATTATACATAATTGAAATCATGAATTGAATTCATTATCATTATAGGGCGTATTGTATCCTCTTGAAAAGGAAATGAAAAGATAAGACATTCATTATATTATGCCGCCACTCGGACTCGAACCGAGATGCTCTAGCACTGCTTCCTAAGAGCAGCGTGTCTACCGATTTCACCATAGCGGCTTGCTCAAAATCATAATAACCAATTTTGATTCAATCGTCGAGCTTTAATTTTAGTAGCGTAGCTCCAATATTTTTTTTTTCTTTTTTATTTCTATTTCGAAAACATAAAAATTAAAATTAATGAATCAAAGCATCAATTATTTCAATTAAATAAATTATTTAATTGAAATAATTGATGCTTTGGGTATTTTCATAATAATCTTTATTATTATTTAATGTGTCAATTTTGATTAACTTAACAATGTTGTTTTTTTGTAGTTTCGACTCTTATACTCTTATACAACGAAACCCTTGTAAATAATATAATTCTTATTGCAGTCTATGACTAGGGCTAAAAAAAAAAATAGAATTTTTTTTTATGGATTACAATTTTAGATTTATGAAACTATTTTATTTAATAATCCTTAGTATTTCAGGGCTTAAAGAATTTGTGTTAAGATTTAATTTAACAATTTAATTAGGTATTGAGTTGGGCATATCATATAACAAAAAAATTTCGTGATTTTTTTTTAATATTGTCTAATTTTTAATATATATCTTGAGATCCATCTTCCAGTCCAAATATATAGTGTAAAAAAAATCATTCAAAGATAGCCTCTTATATACATATCTATCTAAACGAAATATGCAATATGCAAATTTTATTAATTGGATAGAAAGGGGAGCTTATTAGTTATTTAAAATAATATTTTTAAGGAGGGTGACTTAAAAATTAATAATTTTTGTTTTTAACGATTAGTTTTTTTTTTACTAATGATTTTAGATCGGCTCTTTTTTATTCATCTATTCAAAAACTTATTAAAAACTTATTAATATTTCGTATTATTGTGACAAAGGGTTGGATGGGGAAAATAAGAATCCCCATCCCGGAAATGAGAAAATTTGCTAAAAATCAAAAAAACGAACTTTGTGTCTTCTTTTTTTTTTGCAAACAAAAACAAAAAGTACCTCTTTTTAGAATTCAATAGCCAAATTAGATTCCACATATCCATAGGATAAGGAGGGAAAAGGGTCAATTTTGTATTGATTATCTCAATAAAGGCTAGAAATTATATAAAATTATATAGAAATTATATAATTAAATTTCTATTTATTCTATTTATTTTATATTCTTTATAGTTATATATTTATTTATTTTCTATTCATTTATTTTCTATTCAAAGTATATGTATATCATATTCTGTATATGTATATATTGTATAGAATATTGTATAGAATATTATATCGATATATATATTCGTTATGTATATATTCGTATATATTTTTTATTTTAAATGCTAAATCCAATTTAAATGCTAAATAAAATTCAATCTTTTTCCGATGTCAAGCCGAGTTAGATTATTCCGATGTTTGATTTTTTATTTGTTGCACAAAAAAACTTTTTGAATTACCTGTAGAAAGAGATTTTGCTAACGAAAAAGCTTTCAACGCGGTCCAATATCCCCTTCTTTTCCAAATATTTTTTCGAATACGCTTTTTTGAAATAGAAGTACGTTTTTTTGGAACTGCCATTCAACATTAAAGAGATTATTTATTTTATTGTTATAAGTGGATGTGAAAGACATATATTGTCGTATAGTGTTAAAAAAAAAATTGTTCTTTATTATCTAGTTATTTAGTCGTTAAATTCTATTTGCTTCCTACAAAGCCTAACCATTGCTTTTTATTAGTTCGTAGTTAGATTTCTTCTTTTTTTCGTCATACTGTATTTATATATAGAATAATTTATATATAGAATTTATATAGAATAAAATACATCAAAAACTTTAGTTTTTTATCCCCATGAAAATGTTTTTTTTTTCTTTTTTTTTTTTCTTTTTTTTTTCTAGGAATTGGTTAAGCTCGAAGAGAGGGTCTCCCTAATTGAAATTGAATTTATTGAAGTTGAATTTTCAAATTCAAAATTATTAATCAATTTTTAAAAAATATATGATTTTCTAAAAACCATTTCATGTAAAAGATATTTTATTAATTCTCTTTTTCTTTTTTATTAATTATTTTTTTCCTTTTATCTTATGTAAACGTAAAGCGCCCAATATCATACATAGGATTTGTTATAAACAAAAGAGAAGGCATTAAATCTGGGTCAAAATAAAATACAATCATTAATAATTCTGACTTGAAAAAAGTAATAAAAAAAAAGAATTCTTTTTTTTTATTACTTTTTTATTGAATTGAATGTTGAAGAATTTTGGAAAAAGAATTTTTTTTTATCATCTTTATAAAATTAAAATTAAGTACTATTTTTAATATAATTCTTTATCCTTTGTAATTCTTTATCCTTTGTATATAAATTGTATATAAATTCTCTGGATATACATTTTTGCAATCCACAGCAATAATCGAATTTTAGAGTAAATTTTCTTTTATTAGTGTCTTGTTTCATTAGTATCGTCGTATATTATTTGACCAATTCTAACTTCTTAATTTGAATATGTAAATTATTTTGAAAAAAATTCAGAATAATTATGAAGAAAAATTTCTATTTAAGTTTTTAATATCATTATTATTAATTATTCTTTTTTTTGGCAAATCAGTTCAATAAAATTTAAAAATAACAAGAGATAAGAGCCGATGAATCAGAACCAAGAAAGAATTAATCATTAATTAAGTTATGGCACATATATATCAATATTCGTGGATCATACCCTTCGTTACACTTGCAGTTCCTATGTTAATAGGAGTGGGACTTCTACTTTTCTCGGCGGCAACAAAAAAACTTCGTCGTCGGTGGGCGGTTCCGAGTATTTTATTGTTAAGTATAGTGCTTATTTTTTCAACCGATTTGTTTATTCAGCAAATAAATAGTAATTCTATTTATCAATATATATGGTCGTGGACCATCACTAATGATTTTTCTTTAGAATTCGGACACTTGATTGACCCATTGACTTCTATTTTGTTACTATTAATTACTACAGTTGGAATTATGGTTCTTATTTATAGTGATAATTATATGTCTCATGATCAAGGCTATTTGAGATTTTTTGCTTATATGAGTTTTTTCAATACTTCAATGTTGGGATTAGTTA